TCAAGTAATTGGTTGGTCGTACAATAAATATACTATAATAAATACAAAATACAAGAATAGATAATATTTAATGAAAGAAAGAGAACATAGTTGGAGCAATCAATATTTGTGATGCAACAACGGTTGCATTAGATGCAAAACAAAGATTCTTTCTTGACCGAACTACAAGTATGTAACTCCATGATATGGAAAGAAAGAATATAGAACCTAAAAGGATAATGGAAGTTGTTCGTCTTTGAATCGAGTTGGACCCTCCAAAAAAGAATAAAAATGAAAGTAAAGGTTTTCTTTTTTTGATAGATCGTTTCGATATATCGTAGGGCACTTTTTTCTTCTCATTCGAGATATTATGGGCAATTAACCAACCTATTAATGTACTGAATCCAATGAGTTAAAAAAAAATAAGTAAAAGGTAATATCAGGTCGTTCGCCCCAAAATGGATTAGATCCTTTCTTTTTATTGAAAAAGACAAGAACTTTCAATTGAACTAAACTAATCCTGTCAATTGGTTTTTTCTTACCGTTACTGTTGTATCTGGGAAAATTGAAACTTAGGTAAGTGTTTTATCAACATATGTAACAAAAGAACATATCTAATTTAGCTCTTTCATGCCTACTATAACTAGTTATTTCGGTTTTCTACTGGCTGCTTTAACTATAACCCCAGCTCTATTGATTGGTTTGAATAAGATACGACTTATTTGAAATGAATTGAATGAACAATTCATAAAAATGAATATTTCTCTGAGATTCCAGGTGTTCCATGGTTCCTTTACACATCAATTGCCAATTCTTGGTTATTGAGATTCACGGATAATTCAGATTAATATTTAGGGATAGATCTTACCCATCTTTTTATCCCCTCAAAAACCGAAATGATTGAAGTTTTTCTATTTGGAATCGTCTTAGGTCTAATTCCTATTACTTTGGCAGGATTATTCGTAACTGCATATTTACAATACAGACGTGGTGATCAGTTGGACCTTTGATTGAGTAACATTTATTTTTTTTGATTGACCTCCTCCCTGCGGGAGGTCAAATTCAAGTTTCAATTAAACTTTTTTTTGTTAAGTTTTTTTATTGTGATTCGACATAACATAAACGGAATCACGCTCTGCAGGATTTGAACCTACGACATCGGGTTTTGGAGACCCGCGTTCTACCGAACTGAACTAAGAGCGCTTTCTTATTACAGGAGATACGACTGTAGTGTAAAGAAAAGGTTTTTTTACCCCCAAACATATCTTGCATACGTATAGCATGCAAAAATGAAAGATTATGTCCAATTTCAATCGATCTTAATTAATCCCTCGTTACTGCCCATAAGAGAAGTAATAGGTAGGGATGACAGGATTTGAACCCGTGACATTTTGTACCCAAAACAAACGCGCTACCAAGCTGCGCTACATCCCTTTTTAAAGTTCTTGTACAGTGTCATTGTACAAAATCCCTGTCTTGTTTTCCACATTGTTATTTTCCCCTCTATCTATATAGAATTTTCTTGTCATTTCTTCTTTTTGCTTTCATATAATAAAAGAATTTTATACATCTGAAACCTAACGTATAAAAAAAAATTTAAATTTATCTTATCGGCGTATCGTATAAAAAAAAGAATAAAAATTTATCGGAAATGCTCAGGAAGAAGGGGTCATCTTTTTCTTTTTTAGGGACAGGAAAATCTCATCTATTGGTTCATTGTACATATCTATTTTAGTTAGGAATTCCGCGTAAAGTAAAAAAAAAATACAAATGATCTTGAACTACAACATCTGACTATACATATATGTATTACAATAAAGAAGGAGGATTTTCAATGCGAGATATAAAAACATATCTCTCCGTGGCACCTGTGCTAACTACTCTATGGTTTGGGTCTTTAGCAGGTCTATTGATAGAAATTAATCGTTTATTCCCAGATGCCTTGTCATTCCCTTTTTTTTAATTCTAGTTATTAATATGCGAAGAAATGAAGAAAATTAGGGATACAATTCTACATGACGTGACTCAAATTTTGCCCCTTCCTTTTTTTTTTTCAGTTCTTTAGGATAGGAGGATAGGAAGGAAAGAAAAAGAAAAAGTGTATTGAACCTCGACAAAAATCTGGTGAATCTAAGATCGAATTTTGGGGAACAGAAATGGAAATGTGTATCCAGATCTAGAGCAGGATCCACGAAATCATAGCATAGAAAGAAGATACTTAAATGAAATATTGGGATTTAAGATAGGAATAATTGATAGTTAGAAAGAAATTGTATTACTTAATTATTACTTTATTATTAATTATTACTATTACTCTATTAATATTAATTGTAATTATATAATTACAACACATACAACACAACGAAATCTTTAGCTTTAGAAATGAAAATTGAATTTCAAGTTAGTAACTTCTATTGATTTTCTTATCGGGTCGAAAATAGAAGAAGTTAAGTCGATCCAAATCAAAAGGGGGTTCATGGCCAAGGGTAAAGATGTCAGAGTCAGAGTTATTTTGGAATGTACCAGTTGTGTCCGAAATGGTGTCAATAAAAAATCGCCGGGTATTTCTAGATATATTACTCAAAAGAATCGACACAATACATCCAGTCGATTAGAATTGAGAAAATTTTGTCACTATTGTCACAAGCATACGATTCATGGGGAAATAAAGAAATAGATGGAACGGAACGTGTGCGCGATCTTTCCAAGGAACAGGAAGAGGAAGAACTTAACATATTTAACTTAACATATATAATATAACATATATAATATACATAATATATACAATACAAATCAAACCCGATTTAATTTTCATATATATATATATATGATGTGTATTATATATGATATGTATAATATATATATGATATGTATAATATAAACGATGCGAATCAAAGCCTATTTCGGTCAGATCTGAAATGAATAAAGAAATAGAATTTTAGAGATAAGGAATAAACCATGGATAAATCCAAGCAACCTTTTCGTAAATACAAGCGATCCTTTCGTAGGCGTTTGTCCCCAATTGGATCGGGGGATCGAATCGATTATAGAAACATGAGTTTAATTAGTCGATTTATTAGTGAACAAGGAAAAATATTATCTAGACGGGTGAATAAATTGACCTTGAAACAACAACGATTAATTACTATTGCTATAAAACAAGCTCGTATTTTATCTTTGTTACCTTTTCTTAATAATGAGAAACAATTTGAGAGAGCCGAGTCGATCCCCAGAACTACTGGTCCTAGAACCAGAAATAAATAAACATACTCCTCAATTGACTCAAAACTCCAATCGGAACTCAAGCTCAGATTGATGTTTTGTTCAAAAGGCCTAGAATCCCGATTTTTTTCTTGTGTTATAAGAAGTTATAAGAAATAAAAAATGGGGGAAGAAGAAATCTTTTTTTTTTATTGAAAGATGTTCGTTCATTCCTACTACTTATCTTACTTCATTTTTTTATTCTATCTTCCCGGAGTTCATTCTCCGGGGAATTCTGTTTCAATTTCAATCATTTCTGTATTATATTTTATAATATCATATCCTTTATTTGATAATCTTATTGGAAATCATGTAAAGACAATTCTTATTTGATATAGATATTTGCGCAAGTATTTTACGATTAAGAAGCAATTGCTTCTTGTACAGATTTGGTATTAATCTACTATAATTATAGAATACCTTATTCTCACGAATAACTGCATTTATTCGAGTGATCCACAAACTACGAAAATCCCTCTTTTGCCTGCCTCTATCTTGATGAGAGGAAACCAAAGCTCTCATTTTCTGTTGAGTAGTCGTTCGAGTAAGTCTTGAATGAGCCCCAATAAAGGTTGATGCAAATAAACGAATTTTTGTTCGACGTTTCCGAGCTGTATATCCTCGTCTAACTCTGGTCATTGAATCAAATTAAACCTTAATGAATAACTAATTGATTTCTCTTCTTTCAGTCATCCTTTACCCCCCGTCAATTAATAACAAAACGGATTATTCCGATATATAAAATATAAATTCCAATGGCTTTTGCTACTATGACTTTCCCCAACCACGATTTTTTATTCCTTCCAGGCATTTCGCCTGGAAATAAGAAATTCTAACGATACCAAATAAAAAAAAATAGTGGGTTCCATCGTTTCTATGGTTACTTTTTTTTTTAAACGGTGAGGTCCTCTCTATACACCGGAGCCTCTTCTTTCATTTTATCAAATGTTATTGTTAACTTGTATAGTTCACACTCTTTGGCTCTACCCATCAATTATACAGTAATAGTTCTTTTCACAATAAGAGTTATCCATACAGTGACGGCATTTAATTATGAAAGTTGGCTAGGTAGCTGACCTTCTTAGTCCGTTCTTTCAAGAATAGGAGTATAACCTTTTTGCTTCTTATAATACCATTTCCTCCGCTTAATGGATAACCATTTGCCCCCAATGGGGAATTGCTTTTCATCTCAAATCTAGGTGATTGGATTTGCACCAATGTAAACCATAAATTCCAAACACAATATAGGTATATGATAGATCTTCTCTATCTATCCTATTCATTGGTACTGGTCATTGATACTGGAAAATTGTCTCATTTGTTCGAACTCATGATCTGAACGAGTCGCACATACACCCTAGTGCATGTTCCTCGACGCTGAGGACATCCTCTAAGAGCGGGAGATTTCGTGACATTTCTTATTGGCTGTCTTGTGTTTCTAATAAGTTGTTTAATAGTTGGCATGCCGTATGTATATATAGAATTCTAGAATGGAATGGGTTGGTTTAGATCGATCTTAACCTGATGATTGATGATCATGAATTTTTTTTTTCTATTCAATATCAAATCGCAGAAAATTCGAATTATGGTTTGAAATGGATTTACATGAAATCCCTAGTATTTTCATTTTCGACCGCTACAAGATCAACAATGCCATGAACTTGGGCTTCTGTTGCTGACATAAAAACATCTCTTTCCATGTCTTCGGATACAACCCATAAAGGATTACCCGTTCTTTGTACATAAACCTTTGTGAGGGTTTCGCGAAGTTTCAGTAGTTCTTCCGCTTCCAGGATAAATTCGCCTGCTTGTGCTTCATAAAAAGAACTAGCAGGTTGGTGAATCATAACCCTGATGATATTGATATAACATCATGAACGGTTCTTCTATCTTGCATGATTGGGCTAAAGTAAGGGATAAAAAAAATATAAGAAAAAAAAATAGAATTGTACAACCGTACAGGCATCTTTTGTGCATACGGCTCTACAATGGAATTTACTTTTTCTTTTTCTTCTCTTCTATTCTATTGAAGAAAGAAATAGAATCCATCCGATCCAGATCGTTGAATGATCCATTTACCACCCTTCCTTTCGTAGGAGTAAAAAAAATACTATGATGGTTCTGTTGCTTTATATATTTATTTTGTCTGTGATTTAGCAATCCCAAAGTTCCTTTCTGATACGATCAAATAAGGAAAAAAATGATCTTTTTTTTTTTTCATTTTTGTACTTTTTATTTCATAACATAAATATCAGAAAGAGAATTCTGGTGTGGAAAAGAATGGTTTGTGACGCTGAAATGTACCCCCGACACATAAGATCAAATCCGAAATGACCTCTCTTTCATACTACTATCTCGACATAAAATCTCATGTTATGAAAAAAACAATAATGGTTTGCTCATATCGAACTCGAAGTGCCATGCTATTATTACTTATTATTCATATTCAATATGGGAAGGCATAGTCTTCCTTTTTTTTTTTCAAATAAAAAAACTCATTGGCGCCAAGCGTGAGGGAATGCTAGACGTTTGGTAATTTCTCCTCCGACCAGAATGAAGGATCCCATTGAAGCGGCTAATCCCATGCATATTGTATGCACATCGGGTGGCACAAATTGCATAGTATCATAAATGGCTATTCCTGGTATTACCCATCCGCCGGGAGAGTTTATAAATAAATAAAGATCCCTAGTATCATCTTCTATACTGAGATATACCATGAGACCAACAAGTTGATTCGAGATCTCGCTATCAACTTCTTGGCCTAAAAAAAGTAATCTTTCTCGATAAAGTCGGTTGATTAGGACAAAATTGGTTCCCTTAGGAACCGTACGTGCACCTTTGGATGCATACGGTTCAAAAAAAAATTGCGAAAAAAAAGAATCAATGTGTCGATAACAGGTTTTTGTTTTTCTAATGAAGGGGGTTTTCTTCTTCTATTTTTCAAAAAACATAAGATGAGTTTTTGTTCCCTTACCTATAAAAAAAAAGAATTTACTGAACTTATTGAACTAACCTCTCATTGATGTATTGTTTCATCGAGATTCAAATCACGATGTCATTTTATTGTTCCTGAATGGGCCCTTTCCATTTTTTTAGGTTCATCTTTGTTCTACTCCGGGAAAAGGTCTGCCCGAATTCTATTTGTACATATAGGGCAAATGATCTCAGTACCACTTTTTTTTGTTACGACTTCTTTTTCAATTTGTTTCATGTCTTCTCCAAACTATTCGATGTATTCATCATACTACTCCATTGGTTGGCAGTTTGAGATCCCTCCTATAGTAAGTATAAGAATCGTTTATGATACAAGTGGTAATCGTACATATATTATCAATTTGTTACCAATTTGGTATTTTCTGAACGGAGCCTGGAGACTTTATTTTATCAGTCCAAGTCAACCATAAATTCTTCTAATTGATAATATTGATCCCCAATATAAATTGATCTAATTGTACTTCACGCTCCAAATGATTGATGGTTCACTCAATCTCAATACAATATTTCTTGGGCGAAACAGAGGATATCTCGATCGGGGGAGAGAACGGGTAAATCCCATATGACCCAATATGTCTGACAAGTCGCACTATACGTCAACCCAAACTGCATCTTCCTCTCCAGGACTCCGAAAAGGTACTTTTGGAACACCAATGGGCATTAAATTAAAGAAAAAAAAATTAAGTACTATACTTCACTTTAATATGGAAACGTAACAATGGGTTTATTGTCTTCATCCTTTTTTCTGTTTATTCTATTTTCTAGATAGATTGATTGGAAGGTTTATAGAGTAAGATAGAATGAATAAAGAAAAATTTTAACGAACGGAGCAATCGATCGTTCGAATGATAAACAAGTATCTATGCATTCGTTCCCACAAAATGGGACCAATTCTCCCATTGCGTATTGGTACTTATCGGGTATAGAATAGATCTGCTTCTCTTTGTTCTTATGAACAGAATTGTTCCGTTATTTTCAATGGAACGGAATAAATATTAACTCTTTCTCATACAGAATCCACTGAAAAGGTTAGGTTCTTAGGTACATAGTATAGTCCTTTCCAATGCGATAAAATAAGGTGACATAGTGTCTATTTATCTTTGATAAAGGGGTATTTCCATGGGTTTGCCTTGGTATCGTGTTCATACTGTCGTATTGAATGATCCCGGTCGATTGCTTTCTGTCCATATAATGCATACAGCTCTAGTTTCTGGTTGGGCCGGTTCGATGGCTCTATACGAATTAGCGGTTTTTGATCCCTCTGACCCTGTTCTTGATCCAATGTGGAGACAAGGTATGTTCGTTATACCCTTCATGACTCGTTTAGGAATAACCAATTCGTGGGGTGGTTGGAGTATTTCAGGAGGAACTATAACGAATCCGGGTATTTGGAGTTATGAAGGTGTCGCAGGGGCACATATTGTGTTTTCTGGCTTGTGCTTCTTGGCAGCTATCTGGCATTGGGTGTATTGGGATCTAGAAATATTCTGTGATGAGCGTACGGGAAAACCTTCTTTGGATTTGCCCAAGATCTTTGGAATTCATTTATTTCTCTCAGGGGTGGCTTGCTTTGGCTTTGGCGCATTTCATGTAACAGGTTTGTATGGTCCTGGAATATGGGTGTCCGATCCTTATGGACTAACTGGAAAAGTACAATCTGTAAATCCAGCGTGGGGCGCGGAAGGTTTTGATCCTTTTGTTCCGGGAGGAATAGCCTCTCATCATATTGCAGCGGGTACATTGGGCATATTAGCAGGTCTATTCCATCTTAGTGTCCGTCCGCCTCAACGTCTATACAAAGGATTACGTATGGGAAATATTGAAACTGTACTTTCTAGTAGTATCGCTGCTGTTTTTTTTGCAGCTTTCGTTGTTGCTGGAACTATGTGGTATGGTTCAGCAACTACCCCAATCGAATTATTTGGTCCCACTCGTTATCAGTGGGATCAGGGATACTTTCAGCAAGAAATATATCGAAGAGTTAGCGCCGGACTAGCCGAAAATCTGAGTTTATCGGAAGCTTGGTCTAAAATTCCCGAAAAATTAGCTTTTTATGATTACATTGGTAATAATCCGGCAAAAGGGGGATTATTCAGAGCAGGCTCAATGGACAACGGGGATGGAATAGCTGTTGGATGGTTAGGACACCCCGTCTTTAGAGATAAAGAAGGGCGCGAGCTTTTTGTACGTCGTATGCCTACTTTTTTTGAAACATTTCCGGTAGTTTTAGTAGATGGAGACGGAATTGTGAGAGCCGATGTTCCTTTTAGAAGGGCAGAATCAAAGTATAGTGTTGAACAAGTAGGTGTAACTGTCGAGTTCTATGGTGGCGAACTCAATGGAGTTAGTTATGGTGATCCTGCTACTGTAAAAAAATATGCTAGACGTGCCCAATTAGGTGAAATTTTTGAATTAGATCGGGCTACTTTGAAATCCGATGGTGTTTTTCGTAGCAGTCCAAGGGGTTGGTTCACTTTTGGGCATGCTACGTTTGCTTTGCTCTTCTTTTTTGGACACATTTGGCATGGTGCTAGAACCTTGTTCAGAGATGTTTTTGCTGGTATTGATCCAGATTTGGATGCTCAAGTGGAATTTGGAACATTTCAAAAAATTGGGGATCCAACTACAAGGAGACAAGTAGTCTGATACAACATTGCTCTGGTATCTTTCGCCTCTATTTTTTTTGATTTGACATAAGGTACCGGAGAAATCTTGATTTGAATCACCATTTATTCTTTGACTCTTTACTTTTCTTTATATGGTAAATGATCCCAAATAAATAGGTGTGGAAGCTATAATTGTAAACCACGATCGAATCTATGGAAGCATTGGTTTATACATTCCTTTTAGTCTCGACTTTAGGGATCATTTTTTTCGCTATCTTTTTTCGAGAACCGCCTAAGGTTCCGACTAAAACTAAAAAAATGAAATAATTTTTCATTATCTCAATTGAAGTAATGAGCCTCCCAATATGGGAGACTCATTACTTCAACTAGTCCCCGTGTTCTTCGAATGGATCTCTTAGTTGTTGAGAGGGTTGCCCAAAAGCGGTATATAAGGCGTACCCAGTAAAGCTTACAAGTAAACCAGATATGGAGATGGCGACTAGGGTTGCTGTTTCCATTTTTAGATAATTTCAAGATCACAATGGATCTACGATAAGATCGTTTATTTACAACTACAACGGAATGGTATACAAAGTCAACAGATCTCAACCAATGAATAGTATTTTATGGCTACACAAACCGTTGAGGGTAGTTCTAGATCTGGGCCAAGACGAACTACTGTAGGGAATTTATTGAAACCGTTGAATTCGGAATATGGTAAAGTAGCACCGGGCTGGGGGACTACACCACTTATGGGGGTCGCAATGGCTCTATTTGCGATATTCCTATCTATTATTTTGGAAATTTATAATTCTTCCGTTTTACTGGATGGAATTTCAATGAGTTAGGTTCATAAGAACTGGAAAGTCCTAGTTTTTCAATCAAAAAAATTACTTTACTTAAGAAAGACTCGGATTTCTAGACCATTCTGGTAGTTCGACCGTGAGATTTATTTGTTTCGGTATTTCCGGAATATGAGTGTGTGACTTGTTATAATTGATCCTATTGATAATACAGAAAATGGGCCTGTCATCTCTATCAAGATGATTCTACCTCGTCGGATATTTATTCTAGTATCTGGAGCACGGAATATATAGAATAGATCAAGAAAAGAAATATTTGAACTATGATTCATACCTACTATTTACTATTCAGAC